TAGAGAATACCCGTATTGTTTTCCACATCTTTATTTACTCCATTTCTATACAAAAATTATCTTGTCATTTCTTCTTTTTGATCTCATATCATAGAACATATAATTAATTAATTAATAATTAATTATAATAAACTACTTATATGCGTTACGTATAATGAAACCCGCTGTAAAAAAAATGAATATTTTGGGGAAATGCTGGTACAGAAAAGGGCACGTTTTTTTTAAGAAAAGGAATATTCTACTGAATCGTTGTACATTTCAATTTGAATTAGGGATTCCGCGGACAAATACAAGCGATCATTAACTCCATATATGTCTGATCATATATGTATTACAAATTCCAATAAAGAAGGAGGATTTCAAATAAAATGCGAGATCTAAAAACATATCTCTCCGTGGCGCCGGTAGTAAGTACTATATGGTTCGGGTTTTTAGCAGGTCTATTGATAGAGATCAATCGTTTATTTCCGGATGCGCTGATATTCCCCTTTTTTTCATTCTAGTTAGTAACATGGGAAGTGGTGAAGAAGATTAGGGATTTAATAAAATCTCTGTGACTAATCCCTCCCCTTCCCATCTTTTAATTTTAGAATTTTTAAAATTCGAATAAGTTCGAAAAGAGAAAGAATAAAAGTGGATTCAAATTCAGTGAAACTCGGAACTCGGGCCTGAGGCCCGAGGCTCGAATTAAAATAATTATTTTAATTTAAATAATTTAAATTAAAATAATTAAAAAGAGAATGAGAACGGAAATGGAAATTGATGGATAGGTCAACAATATCATACAAAATACTTAAATGAAAGACGAAACGCTATATTGGGATTAGAAATGTAGTTAGAAATCATTGTATTACTTATTATTACTATCTTGATTTCAACGAAATTTTTCATAATTTTATTTCGAGTTAGCAACTTCTATTTTTTTTTTCGTTCCTTTTTTCTCTTTGGATCGCAAAATAGAATAGTTGAGTGAATCAAAAATACAAAGGGGGTTCATGGCCAAGGGGAAAGATGTTCGAGTAACAGTTATTTTGGAATGTACCAATTGTGCTGTTCGAAATGATGCTAATAAGGAATCAAAGAGGGTTGGTATTTCCAGATATATTACTCAAAAGAATCGACACAATACGCCTAGTCGATTGGAATTGAGAAAATTCTGTCCCTTTTGTTACAAATATACAATTCATGGGGAGATAAAGAAATAGATGGAACCGATTACACGTATGTATTGTATGTCATCCTTCCAAGGAAGATGACAAATGTCATATACCATATATTATATATAACATATATTTAAAGATAAACAAACCAAAAAGAAATCCCCGACAAAATTAGGATTTTCGGGATAAGGAATAAACAAATCATGGATAAATCCAAGCGACTCTATTTTAAATCCAAGCGATCTTTTCGTAGGCGTTTGCCCCCGATTGGGTCGGGGGATCGAATTGATTATAGAAACATGAGTTTAATTAGTCGATTTATTAGTGAACAAGGAAAGATATTATCTAGACGGGTGAATAGATTAAACTTAAAACAACAACGATTAATTACTATTGCTATCAAGCAAGCTCGTATTTTATCTTTGTTACCCTTTCTTAATAATGAGAAACAATTTGAAAGAGGTGAGTCGGCTGCTAGAACCGCGGGTCTTAGAATAAAAAAGGGGGATAGGCTTACTCTTCACTTGAATCAAAATTCCAATACGAACTCAAAGGCGGATTGATGTTTTGTTCGAAAAATTCGCGAATTAAGATGTGAGTGTCGTGTCATAAGAAAAAAAGGATCGGGGAAAAAGAATAAATCTTTTTTTATTGAACGTCTTGTTTGTTCATTTTGACGACTTTATCATATTATTTGATTATATTTTATCATACTAATTTCTATTCTACCTTCCCGGAGTTAATTTTACAGCGCACTCCATTAAAATTTAAAACATTCCTATGGAGTCCTTCCAATCTACTTATTTTATAATCTCAGTGGAAATCATAGAAAGACAATTTCTATTTAATATAGCTATTTGCGCAAGTATTTTACGATTAAGAAGCAACTGCTTCTTGTACAGATTGTGTACGAAAATACTATAACTATAGTATACTAAATTCCCTCGAATTGCTGCATTTATCCGAGTGATCCACAAACGGCGAAAATATCTCTTTTGCCTACCTCTATCCCGATAAGCCGAAAACAAAGCTCTTATTTTCTGTTGAGTAATAGTTCGAGTAAGTCTTGAATGAGCCCCTCGAAAGCTTGATGCAAATAAACGAATTTTTGTTCTACGTCTCCGAGCTATACATCCTCGTTTAATTCTGGTCATTGAATAAATGAAACTTTGATAAATAACTAATTGATTTCTTTTCTTTCAGTTATTCCCTTCCCCTTTACTAGTTTGTTAATAACAAAACGGATCCTTCCAATGTATAAAATAAAAACTCCAACGGCTTTTGCTACTATAACCTTCCCGCCCACGATTTTTTCTTTTTTTTTATAGGCATTTTACCTCGAAATAAGAAATAATATTGATATTGATACTAGATATTAAAAAAAGCATATTAATATTAAATAAAAACAAAAAGTAGTAAATATAAAATAGAAATGAATAAAAAAAAAAATAGTGGGTTCCATCGTTTCTATGGTTACTTCTTAAACGGCGAGATCCCTTCTATACACCGGAGCCCCTTCTTTTCTTTCATTTAATCAATGCTATTGTTAACTTGTACAGTTCACACTCTTTGGCTCTACCCATGAATTATTCAGTAATCCGTCTTTCACAACGAGATCCACTTATACAGTAACGGTATTTAATTATGAAGATTAACTGTGTAGCTGACCCTCTTAGTCCGTTGTTGAAAGAGTAAGGGCATAATCTTTCTTGCCTTTAAATGGGATTCCCCCCGCTTAATGGATAAACATTTGCTACCAATGGGAAATTCTTTCTCATCTTAAATTGAAAATGGAGACGATTGGATTTACACCACTAGAAACCATAAATTTTGATACACAATAGAAGGGTATGATAGATACTTTTTAGATAGTGAATGGAGTTCTTCCGTTTTATTTTATCTTATTTACTGTTACTGATCACTGATACTGGAAAAATGGGTTCTTTTCTTTTGCCCCAGTCCATGCTCTGAACGAGTCACACATACACCCTAGTACATGTTCCTCGTCGCTGAGGGCATCCCCCAAGGGCGGGGGATTTCGTAACATTTCTGATTGGCTGTCTCGTCTTTCTAATAAGTTGTTTAATAGTTGGCATGTTTACTCGTATACATAATGAGCTGGTTTAGATCGATCCTAACCGGCCGATTAGGAATTACTTCTATAGTAATAAATTAATTAATAGAATACTCTATCAAACCCAGTAAGAAGATAAAATTTCAAATGGCGTATTTGTATTTGCGCGAAATCCCTGTTATTTTTTATTCTACCCCTACATGATCAACAATTCCATGAGCTTGGGCTTCTGTTGCTGACATAAAAACATCTCTTTCCATGTCTTCGGATACAACCCATAGAGGTGTGCCTGTTCTTTGTACATAAACCCTTGTAATGGTTTCGCGCAGCTTCATCATTTCTTCCGCTTCCAGGATAAATTCTCCTGCGGGTGCCTCATAAAAAGAACTAGCAGGTTGATGGATCATTACCCTGATTATATAACCTAATAAATGGTTCTTCTATCTCGAAGAGAAATCAAAGAGAATAAATTAAATAACGAGTAATGATATGAAAACCAAAAGATAGAATTGAACAACCGTACAGGCATCTTTTGCGCATTGCATACGGCTATACAATGGAATTTACTTTATAACCTCCATTCCATTGAAGAAGTATAAAATCAAATTCAAATATTCAAATATAGGGCCTATCAGACCCCGATCGGTAAATAATCCAATAACCATCCTTCATTTTATTTTGGAGTAGTTAAAACATACTATGATGGTTCCGTTGCTTTATATATTTATTTAGTCTGTTATTAAGCAATCCCAAAGTTTCTTTTTTTTGTATTCTTTCCTAAGATAAATATTGTTATTATACCTCTGGTGTGAAAACAAAAAAGTTTGTGACGCTGCAATAGGCTTCCGATAAATCAGATAAAATCGGAAATGCCCTTTATCTCATACTATTCGTTCGATATACAATCTAATGATTGATTTTTGAAAAAAAAAAACAAAAATAAAAAAAAAAGGTTTCTCATATCGAATTCAAAATGCCATGCTATTATTACTTAATAGTCATATTTCATATGGCGAAGGCATAGTCTTCTTTTTTCTCTCAAATACAAAATTCATTGGCGCCGAGCATGAGGGAATGCTAGACGTTTGGTAATTTCTCCTCCGACCAGAAGAAAAGATCCTATTGAAGCGGCCAATCCCATGCATATTGTCTGTACATCTGGTTGTACAAATTGCATAGTATCATAAATAGCTACTCCGGGTATTACCCACCCCCCGGGAGAGTTTATAAACAAATACAGATCTTTGCTATCATCCTCTAGACTGAGATATACCATAAGACCAATAATTTGATTCGAGAGATCGCTATCAACCTCTTGGCCTAAAAAAAGTAATCTTGCTCGATAAAGTCGGTTGATTAGGATATAATTGTATCCTTAGGAACCGTACGCGCACCTTTTGATGCATACGGTTTACCAAAAATCGCGCAAAAAAAAAGAATCAATGTGTAGATTGCAGCCCTCATTCTTTTTTATTTTCATAGGGGGCTCCTTCTAACAAAGGGCTTTTTTTCTTCCATTTTTCAAGAAGGATTTGTTTTGGCCTGTCTACTTTACCTATATATAAATAATATATATATATAAATAATTTACTAAACTTATCGAATGAACTTCTCATTGATGTATTGTTTCATCGAGATCGAATCCAAATAACGATGCCATTTTCTTGTTCCTGAATGGGCTTTTTCAATTTTTTTAGGTTTATGCTCTACTCCGAGTAAAGATAGGCCCGATTTTTATTTGCACATATAGGGCAAATGTCCCAATACCACGTCTTTTTGCTATGGCTTTTTTTATTTTTCAATTTCATTTATTTCATGTCTTCCACTAAATATTCAATGTATTCATTATATTAAATGTATTCATTATATTACTCGATTGATTAAACAGTTTGAGATCGCTCCTGTTTATAAATAGAATATTATAAAAGTAGTAATCTTAGATATATTACCAATTGGGTTTTTTCTAAACGGAGCCTGGATACTTCATTTTTTTGGTCCAGTCGAGCCAACCATAAATTATTCTAATTGATAATATTAATCTGATACCCCTACAAAAAATAAATAGGATTAAATTGTATTTCACGCTCCAAACTTTTGATAATTCAATCAATCTTTTTTGGGCGAAAGAGGGGATATCTCGATCAGGGGAGAGAATGGGGAAATTCCATGTGACCCAATATATCTGACAAGTCGCACTATATGTCAACCCACGATGCATCTTCCTCTCCAGGACTTCGAAAAGGTACTTTTGGAACACCAATAGGCATAAAATGAAAGAAAAAAAATTAAGTACTATATCTTACTTTGATGTGGAAGCGTAACAACGGGTTTATTGTCTTAATAAGATTAGCCTTTATCATAGTTTATCCATAAATTGAATAAGTTCATAACAATAACATAAAAAAAGAAAACCGAATGATTATGACTAAAGGAAAATTTTTACGAAACGAATGGGTCTTTGGAATGATATGAACAAATGGGTATGTCTTCACTCAGAGAAAGTTAAAGTGGGATCAATCCCCTCTACCATTGCGTATTGGTACTTATCGGGTATAGAATAGATCTGCTTATTTTTGTTCCTACAAATGGAATTCGTCTATTATTACTATCTATTATTATTATTACTAAAAGAATAGAACAAATATTAATTCTTTCCTCGAGAAAATCTACCGAAAGAGTGGGTCCAGAGCATAGTTTTTTTACTTTTTACAATGCAATAAAGTTACATAGTGTCTATTATTCGTTGATTAAAGGGGTATTTCCATGGGTTTGCCTTGGTATCGTGTTCATACCGTCGTATTGAATGATCCGGGTCGTTTGATTTCTGTTCATATAATGCATACAGCTCTAGTTGCTGGTTGGGCCGGTTCGATGGCTCTATACGAACTAGCGGTTTTTGATCCCTCTGACCCCGTTCTTGATCCAATGTGGAGACAGGGTATGTTTGTTATACCCTTCATGACTCGTTTAGGAATAACCAATTCATGGGGCGGTTGGAGTATCACAGGAGGTACTATAACGAATCCGGGTATTTGGAGTTACGAAGGTGTGGCCGGGGCACATATTGTGTTTTCTGGCTTATGCTTTTTGGCAGCTATTTGGCATTGGGTGTACTGGGATCTAGAAATATTTTCTGATGAACGTACAGGAAAACCTTCTTTAGATTTACCTAAGATTTTTGGAATTCATTTATTTCTTTCAGGGTTGGCTTGTTTTGGGTTTGGCGCATTTCATGTAACGGGGTTGTATGGTCCTGGAATATGGGTGTCCGATCCTTATGGACTAACCGGAAGGGTACAATCCGTAAATCCAGCGTGGGGTGTGGAAGGTTTTGATCCTTTTGTTCCGGGAGGAATAGCCTCTCATCATATTGCAGCAGGGACATTGGGCATATTAGCCGGCCTATTCCATCTTAGTGTCCGTCCGCCCCAACGTCTATACAAAGGATTACGCATGGGAAATATTGAAACCGTCCTTTCCAGCAGTATCGCTGCTGTCTTTTTTGCCGCTTTTGTTGTTGCTGGAACTATGTGGTATGGTTCAGCAACTACCCCGATTGAATTATTTGGTCCCACTCGTTATCAATGGGATCAGGGATACTTCCAGCAAGAAATATATCGAAGAGTTAGCGCTGGGATAGCCGAAAATCAAAGTTTATCAGAGGCTTGGTCTAAAATTCCTGAAAAATTGGCTTTTTATGATTACATCGGTAATAATCCGGCAAAGGGGGGATTATTCAGAGCGGGCTCAATGGACAACGGGGATGGAATAGCTGTTGGGTGGTTAGGACACCCTATCTTTAGAGATAAGGAAGGGCGTGAACTTTTTGTACGTCGTATGCCCACTTTTTTTGAAACATTTCCGGTTGTTTTGGTAGACGGAGACGGTATTGTTAGAGCCGATGTTCCGTTTCGAAGGGCAGAGTCGAAGTATAGTGTCGAACAAGTAGGTGTAACTGTGGAGTTCTATGGTGGCGAACTGAATGGAGTCAGTTATAGTGATCCTGCTACTGTGAAAAAATATGCTCGACGCGCTCAATTGGGCGAAATTTTTGAATTAGATCGTGCTACTTTGAAATCCGATGGTGTTTTTCGTAGCAGTCCAAGGGGTTGGTTTACTTTTGGCCATGCTTCATTTGCTCTGCTCTTCTTCTTCGGACATATTTGGCATGGCGCTAGAACCTTGTTCCGAGATGTTTTTGCCGGTATTGACCCAGATTTGGATGCTCAAGTAGAATTTGGAACATTCCAAAAACTTGGGGATCCGACTACAAGACGACAAGTAGTCTGATACAAGATTGATTTCTTACTTTTATTTTTGTGATTTAACATAGACAGGGAGCCGGATAAATCTTGATTTGAATCGCTGCCTTTGCCCTTTCTTTGACTCTTTCTCTTTAGTTATCCGGGAGACGACCCAAAATAAACAGGCATGGAAGCTATAATTGTAAACCACAATTGAATCTATGGAAGCATTGGTTTATACATTCCTCTTAGTCTCGACTCTGGGAATAATATTTTTCGCCATCTTTTTTCGGGAACCACCTAAAGTTCCAACTAAAAAGATGAAATGATTTTTTATTATCTCGATTGAAGTAATGAGCCTCCCAATATTGGGAGGCTCATTACTTCAACTAGTCTCCGTGTTCCTCGAATGGATCTCTTAGTTGTTGAGAGGGTTGCCCAAAAGCAGTATATAAGGCGTACCCAGTAAAACTTACAAGTAAACCAGATATAGAGATGGCAACTAAGGTTGCTGTTTCCATTATTATATAATTTTAAGACCACAATGGATCTATGCTAAGATCATTTATTTACAATATAATGGTATACAAAGTCAACGGCTCTCACTGAATACAAAATAGGATTTATGGCTACACAAACCGTTGAGAATAGTTCTAGATCTGGTCCAAGACGAACCATTGTAGGGGATTTATTGAAACCACTGAATTCGGAATATGGTAAAGTAGCTCCAGGTTGGGGAACTACTCCTTTGATGGGTATTGCAATGGCTCTATTTGCGATATTCCTATCTATTATTTTGGAGATTTATAATTCTTCCATTTTACTGGATGGAATTTCAATGAATTAGATTCACAAGAACTACTAAATCGCTTTTCACTACAAAGTGAATCATTTAGGTCGTTTTTAGCCCATTCTATTTTTGGGTAGTTCGACCGTGGAATTTCTTTGTTTCTGTATTTCCGGAATATGAGTGTGTGACTTGTTATAATTGATCCTATGGATACTACAGAGAGTGGTTCTGTCATCTTGATACAGATGGTTTTACCTCGTCGGATATTCATTCTAGTATCCGGAACGCGCGGAATATAGGAAATAGATTACAAACTATTCTAACTATGATTCATATTTTATATTAAGACCTCGCGGGCCGGACTCCAAAAAAAAAGAGTTAACCCCCAAATAGTTAAAAAAGGGGGTTAGAAGTGATAAATCGACAGATTTTTATTCTTTTTCCCGTTTATGCTTATTTTAATTAAGGGACAAACCTTTCTTTAAATTTTTATTCAGTATATCTATTCATTGAATAAGTGATGATCCAACGATTCTTACTCAGGGAATTTTTGGACTTAGTTTGAAGGTTTTCTTGAATCATCGTGGTTGTAGTATGAATCTGAGGTTTTAATCGATTCATAGGGTCTTAACAAGAGAATTCCTATCAATAATAAAGAAAACAGAAGTACAACCGCGTTACACACAAATAAGAATAACAAATAAAAGAAAATAAAAAAAAAAAATAGGTAAATAGAGGATTCAAGAGGCCTGTAACAATCAACATAAAGACGAATGAGCCAACTTGATATTTTTTAGCATTATAACCACAAAGAAGAGCTTTCAGATTTTTATTCTTTCGTATCTTTAGAGAAAAAGAAAGAGTGAATCATAGGAGGAAAGATAAATAAGTTTCAAACTTTTTATTACACATATCCATTCTAGCCAGTATTTGGGTGGTTTTTGTTTGAGCCGTACGAAATGAAATTCTCATATACGGTTCTCAGAGGGGGAGTTCCCTGGATTTACCTATCTCAATAAAGTATATGATTGGTTCGAAGAACGTCTTGAGATTCAGGCGATTGCAGATGATATAACTAGTAAATATGTCCCTCCCCATGTGAACATATTTTATTGTTTAGGCGGAATTACACTTACTTGTTTTTTAGTACAAGTAGCTACGGGATTTGCTATGACTTTTTACTATCGCCCAACGGTTACTGAGGCTTTTGCTTCCGTTCAATATATAATGACTGAAGCTAACTTTGGTTGGTTAATCCGATCAGTTCATCGATGGTCCGCAAGTATGATGGTGCTAATGATGATCCTGCACGTATTTCGTGTGTATCTCACCGGTGGCTTTAAAAAACCTCGTGAATTGACTTGGGTTACAGGTGTAGTTTTAGCTGTATTGACCGCATCTTTTGGCGTGACTGGTTATTCCTTACCCCGGGACCAAATTGGTTATTGGGCAGTCAAAATTGTAACAGGCGTACCGGAAGCTATTCCTGTAATAGGATCGCCTTTGGTAGAGTTATTGCGCGGAAGTGCTAGTGTAGGACAATCCACCCTGACTCGTTTTTATAGTTTACACACTTTTGTATTACCTCTACTTACTGCCGTATTTATGTTAATGCACTTCCCAATGATACGTAAGCAAGGCATCTCTGGTCCTTTATAGAGAAGAAATAGTATTATAGATCATAGATATTTGTAATCAGTCATTTATCACTTCACTCAGGGTAGGAACAATA